GAGCTCGGGTTATGGAAGAAGGAACCGAGAAGGAGGTATCAGCAACAACTGGTTTTATTACGGGACAGCTCATGATGTTCATATCGATCTATTATGCGCCTCTGCATCTAGCATTGGGTAGACCTCATACAATAACTGTCCTAGTTCTACCGTATCTTTTGTTTCATTTCTTCTGGAACAATCACAAAAACTTTTTTTATTATGGATCTACTACCAGAAATTCAATGCGTAATCTCAGCATTCAATGTGTATTCCTGAATAATCTAATTTTTCAATTATTCAACCATTTCATTTTACCAAGTTCAACGTTAGCCAGATTAGTCAACATTTATATGTTTCGATGCAACAACAAGATGTTATTTGTAACAAGTAGTTTTGTTGGTTGGTTAATTGGTCACATTTTATTCATGAAATGGGTTGGATTGGTATTATTCTGGATACGGCAAAATCATTCTATTCGATCCAATAAGTACCTTGTGTCAGAATTGAGAAATTCTATGGCTCGAATCTTTAGTATTCTCTTATTTATCACCTGTGTCTACTATTTAGGCAGAATGCCGTCGCCTATTGTCACTAAGAAACTGAAAGAAACCTCAGAAATGGAAGAAAGGGGAGAAAGTGAGGAAGAAAGCGATGTAGAAACAACTTCCGAAACGAAGGAGACTAAACAGGAACAAGAGGGATCCGCCGAAGAAGACCCTTCCCTTTGTTCGGAAGAACAGGAAGATCCGGAAAAAATAGATGAAACGGAAGAGATCCGAGTGAATGGAAAGGAAAAAACAAAGGGGGAATTCCACTTTCACTTTAAAGAGACATGCTATAAAGATAGCCCAGTTTACGAAGATTCTTATCTTGATAGGTATCAAGATAATTGGGAATTGGGAAGACTTAAAGAAGAGAAAAATGAAAAGACTTATTTCTGGTTTGAAAAACCTCTTGTGACTTTTCTTTTCGATTATAAACGATGGAATTGTCCATTGCGATATATAAAAAATGATCGGTTTGAAAATGCTGTACGAAATGAAATGTCACAATATTTTTTTTATACATGTCCAAGTAATGGGAAAAAAAAAATATCTTTTACATATCCACCTAGTTTATCGACTTTTTCGGAAATGATAGAACGAAAAATGTCTTTGTACACGACAAAAAAATTATCCCATGGAGACCTGTATAATTATTGGGTTTATACCAATGAACAAAAAAAATAMWAMAAATATTGATACATAAAAAAAATATAAAAATAAATAAGACGAGATTCGTCCCCCCCCCATATATCTGATACCTTCACCTATAAGGGAACTTGTAAGACCAACTCCATTTGTAATTCCATCAATTATATTGATATCAAAAAACTGAGTTAGCTCGGTTAATCCTCTTATACCCATGGCTAAAACCCTAGTATAAAAAATATCTATGTAACCACGATTATATGACCAATTGTATATAACACTTTTTATTTGGTCCAAGATAATTCTCTTAGGGCTTCCTTTTACAAATGAATTGATTAAGTCCAAATTTTGGAAAAATGAATAAACAGACCCATATAAAATATATGCTATGAATAATCCTAAAATGGCTATACTTACTGAAAAAATTGAATTTGTAAAAAATTCATACCAATTCACAGAATAATTCGAATTTGGATGGAAAAGATTTTGGGATGGGGTTAACCATTTGGATAATATATCAAAATCCATTACTCCTTGATCAAAAGAAATTCCTATTGATCCAACGAACAAAGTAAATAGTACCAATACAAGCAGAGGAAATAGCATAGTATTGTCTGATTCATGAGGATACATGGAAGTATATTTATTTCCAAAGTAAGTACTAAAGTATCGTATCTTATCATTATCAATGATTTTATATGTATCTTTTGAAAATGAAAAAAAGTGAACCTTTTTATTCATTGTTGATAAAAATAAATTTTTATTGACTGTTTTTGGTGCTTCTTTTCCCCATAGAGATATTGAATGGAACAAATTATTTTTAGTGCTACTGTGATTTTGAAAATAAACACGCAAATACCCATCAAAGGTAAGTAAATATACCCGAAACATATAAAATGCAGTTAATCCTATTGTGAAACAAGGTATTATTGCAAAAATTGGTGAATATAACCAAGTATCATTAAGAATTTCATCTTTGGACCAAAAACAAGCAAGAGGTGGAATACCACAAAGAGAAAGTGTACCTAATAAAAAAGTAGTTCTTGTAATTGGAACATATCTTGTTAAACCACCCATAAGAACCATATTCTGACTTTTTTCTGGTGAATATCCAACAATAGGTTCCATTGAATGAATAATAGATCCAGATCCCAAAAACAATAAAGCTTTAGAATAGGCATGAGTGATCAAATGGAATAAAGCCGCTCGATAAGAACCTATACCTAGAGCTAACATAATATAACCTAATTGAGACATTGTAGAATAGGCTAAACTTCTTTTAATGTCTCTTTGAGCAAGAGAAAAAGTAGCTCCTAATAGTACTGTTATTACACCTGTTAAAGAAATGAAATTCATTATATAAGGTATGTCTATGAAAAGAGGAATAAGCCGAGCTACAAGAAAAATTCCTGCTGCTACCATAGTAGCAGCGTGTATAAGGGCCGAGATAGGAGTAGGTCCTTCCATGGCATCAGGTAACCATACGTGGAGGGGGAATTGTGCAGATTTAGCAACTGCACCGACAAATAATAAAGAGGCACACAAAGTAGCAAATAAGGAACTGACCCCATTATTATGGATCAAGTTATTAGCTATTTCGAACAAATCCCGAAATTCCAAACTACCTGTTATCCAATAAAGACCTAAGATTCCTAATAATAAACCAAAATCTCCTACACGATTAGTTACAAAAGCTTTTTGACAAGCACTTGCGGCAATCGGTCGTGTGAACCAAAACCCTATTAATAAATATGAACACATTCCCACTAGTTCCCAAAAAATATGAATTTGTATCAAATTAGAACTAGTAACTAATCCCAACATGGAAGTATTGGAAAAACTCATATAAGCAAAAAATCTCAAATATCCTTGGTCGTGAGACATATAATTGTCACTATAAATAAGAATCATGACTCCAACAGTAGTAATTAGTATTGACATAATAGAAGTAAGTGGATCGATCAAATATCCAAACTCTAAGGAAAAATCAATATCTATGGTCCAAGACCATAGATATTGATAAATAAAACTTCCATTTATTTGTTGAATAGACAGATTGGCCGAAAATCCCATAGCTATACTTAACAGAAAAATACTAGGAAAAACCCATATACGACGAATATTTTTTGTTGCTGTCGGAATAAGTATAAGTCCAAATCCTATTGACATAGTAACTGTAAGTGGAAGAAAAGGTATTATCCATGCATATTGATATGTATGTTCCATAAGAAAACAAACAAATTGATATTTTTTTATAATAATTAATAATTGTTTCCGATTCACCAATTCTTATCTCTTTCGAAAAGAACAATAAACAAAAATAAAAATAAATAAAATAATAAAAATAAAATATAAAAATATATTATATAAAATATAAATATATATTATATAAATAATAAATAAAATATATAAATAATAAAAAATATAAATAATATTATATATATATATATAATAATATATATATGTTATTTGTTATTTGTTTTTTTATGTTAAATGTTGAAAGTTAAAAAAAAACTATTATTCACAGAATAAAGTATAGATAATGATTAAAAAAAATGATCTATTCCGAACAATACATGTCTTTCACATACAACGATAAATAAAAATGAGTAACCCTTTTTCGAATGGCAGTTCCAAAAAAATGTATTTCTATGTCAAAAAAACATATTCGTAGGAATATTTGGAAGAAAAAAGGATATTTAACTGCAGTAAAAGCTTTTTCTTTAGCGAAATCGGTTTCTACCGGACATTCAAAAAGTTTTTTTGTGCGACAAACAAATAATAAAGTCTTGGGATAATTGGAATTGACATAGTCCGAAGAACTGAAAATTTTTTAAGATGAACGATTCACATTAATTAATGTATTGAACTACTCAATATTAGTTAGAACTAGCTGCTGTGGTATGTAGAATAAGAGTTTTCTGTATATTGGGTTCTTATTAAGAATAGTATTTTTCCCTATCCATTAACTTTTCACAATAGAAAATCTTAATCCTATTTTTCTATTGTGAATAGTACAATTGTCATATAAATTTAAACTCTTTTATTTTGTTATATGCCTAACCTAAAACTTAATTGGTTTGGTAAATCTTACCTTATTTATATTATATACATATACACAATGAAGAGTATTAATACTTAATTATACTAAAGTATCGGAATCGTTAGAAAAATTCCAAATGGATTTAGTGATGAAATTGTAATACATATGAGATCTTAGTTATTTGATTTTTTTTCAATGAAAAAAAAATAAATCTTTTTCATTTATCCGATTTCATCGGATAAATGAAAAACAAATCATCAAAAAAATAGAAAGAAAAAGGACAATTCTTAAATCTATACCTCTACTGAGAGCAAAACTATCGAAATTTCAACTGTATCGGGGGAACTTAGTTTATAGTACGTGAAAGTTGATTGTTAAAACTGAACCTAGGACGATACTAACTAAGGATTATTTTATTGAAGATTCAAATATGAATTTAAACGAGTCTTTTTTCATCGATTCTAATGTTTCCTAAACTATATTTAATCCTTGATTCTTGACGATTCAACATGAAATGAATATTATTATTTCAAGTAAGCCGCCATGGTGAAATCGGTAGACACGCTGCTCTTAGGAAGCAGTGCTAGAGCATCTCGGTTCGAGTCCGAGTGGCGGCATCCTATAAAAGAGACACAATGTATCCTATAATGTATTCAATTTCCGATTTCAATTCTGTAATGGAACACCTTTTTTTATGATATTTGTGACTTTAGAACATATATTAACTCATATCTCTTTTTCGATCATTTCAATTGTGATTACGATTCATTTCATGAACTTATTAG